GAATATTTGGAAAGTTTATAAGATTATAGCTCTAAAATGAACTTTTTATCGAGCAAGGATAAAAAATGACTGAGATCCTTTTTTATCAAACTACATACCCTTTAACAGATTTTTTACTAGTCTCATTCAAGTTTTAAAGTTTAGGTGTATTTTTTTTTCAAGTTTTACTAAAAAAAGACTCAATTTATTAGGCAAAAGTTTACAAGGTATTTTATTACATGTAAATAAAATATAGAATGACTACAATAAAGGTATTTTAGGTTCTTTATTTCTTTTGATTTCTATCCCATAGCAGATGAGATATAAATAACGAGAACTAAGAGTTCCAAACCAAAAATTTTTGGTTTTACAAATAGTGTATGGCAAAATTTTATTATTTCGAGTCATTTTTGATAAAATTTTCACGAATCTTTGACGTATCTAGATTTCTATTAAGAGAATCTTTTAGAAAAAAAAATAGATAATGAATAAGATAAGAAATAATAATTCGTTTTGAACAATAGATGTCTTTCACATCCAACTATAACAATGACTAACTTCTTCTTTTTTAAATGGCAGTTCCAAAAAAACGTACTTCGATATCAAAAAAGCGTATTCGTAAAAATATTTGGAAAAGGAAAGGATATTGGGCGGCATTAAAAGCTTTGTCATTAGGGAAATCTCTTTCTACCGGGAATTCAAAAAGTTTTTTTGTACGACAAACAAATAAGTCCTAAAATATTATATTGGAATAATTTTGAATGGATTTGACTAAAAAAATTGGTTCAGTAATTTGTTAATTTAATATTAAAATTAATATAAAATTAACAATTGGCAGTTCCTATTCTAATCAATATGAAATAGACTCTTAATCTTATAAAAAGAAGAAGTATTCTTCATTTCTAAATTATAAAAATAAAAAAGAATATAATAAATATATATAATATTTTTTATTTTTTTAGTATATTTTCATTCATATTTTGGTGGTGGGGAGTCTTCTTTTCCCCATCGACCTTTACAAGAATAAATAAGAAAAAAAAATTATATTTATCAGGAAGGGCAGATAGAATATTTTTAGTTCAAATTAATTAATTGTTCAAACTAATCCATTCCGTGTTAAATATTTTTGGATCACTTTCTGACTTCTTAATTTCTTATATATTATACTATTAAATTAAATTTATTTTCCATATATATCCAATTTTCAGCCCAATCAATAATCAATAAAAGAACTTAATTGTTGACATATTATGTACAAGTGGCAATTTGGAGTAATCCAAAATAGACATATTTTAGATTCATTGATAAAATTGAGTTTGTGTTTCAAATGGAATTTATTAAATCAGATAAACCAGAAATAATGACAATAAAAGAAAAAAGTTTTTTAGTCTATCGAAGAATTCTATAGTTGCAAAAATCGTATTTTAGAATCGGCTAAACTACGTCAAAGCCCTAAAACGAGACACCTTAAAGAAACTACTGAACCTTTAAATTGACTTTTTTGAACTCTTTTTTTTTTCTTTACTAAAAAAAACTTATTTGAGTGAATTGACTTGTTCAATCTCGACGATTGAATATAAATAGGTTATTATGAGTTCGAGCAAGCCGCTATGGTGAAATCGGTAGACACGCTGCTCTTAGGAAGCAGTGCTAGAGCATCTCGGTTCGAGTCCGAGTGGCGGCATGCCATCTTCTAAAAGATATCAAATAGATCCTATAATAAAATTAAATTTAATTCCCAATTTATATTAATACGGGGGGATCCCCCGTTTTTTCATTTTTATGATATTTTCAACTTTAGAGCATATATTAACTCATATTTCCTTTTCTATTGTTTCAATTGTAATTACAATTCATTTGATAAGCTTATTGGGCAATCAAATTAGAAAACCATATTATTCGTCAGAAAAGGGGATGATAGCGACTTTTTTATGTCTAACAGGATTGTTAATAACTCGTTGGATTGATTCGGGCCATTTTCCACTAAGTGATTTATACGAATCATTAATTTTTCTTTCATGGAGTTTCTCCCTTATTCATATAGTTCCTTATTTCAAAATAAGAAAAAATTATTTAACAACAATAACTGCCTCAAGTACTATTTTTACCCAAGGCTTTGCTACATCGGGTCTTTTAAATGAAATACATAAACCCACAATATTAGTACCCGCTCTACAATCGGAATGGTTAATAATGCACGTAAGTATGATGATATTGAGCTATGCGGCTCTTCTTTGTGGATCATTATTATCAGTAGCACTTCTAGTCATTACATTTAGAAAACTTTTTTATAGTTCTAAAAGTCAGAATTTATTAAAATTAAATGGGTCATTTTCTTTTGGTGAAATCCAATACAAGAATGAAAGCAACAATATTTTTCAAAAAAAAGCTTTTTTTCCTGTTAACAATTATTACAAGGCCCAATTGATTCAACAATTAGATTATTGGAGTTATCGTGTGATTAGCCTAGGATTCATCTTTTTAACCATAGGTATTCTTTCAGGAGCAGTATGGGCTAATG